ATGTGAAATATTATAATAGTGTATAAATACGCATTTTAGAGCATAAAATACTTCTAGAGGCTTTCCTGTTTCCGGGGGGTTTTCAGGAATAATAGCGATCTTAGGAGTTTTGGGGGGTAGGGGGGTTTTACGCGCAAAAGCCGAGGGGGTAAGATATTAGGGATGTTAGGAGAAAGATTAATCTATTATGTACTTGATATCCTAATATGCAATGCTTAAGTAAATATCTTTCCACCATGAATACATATTCTTTCAGCGCAAGGAAATGTTCTCCCTTGTTTTTTAAAACCGTGTGCACTCTGAAATGTCAAGTGAAAGGAAGACAAAAAAGAGAACCCCTGACACGCTGGAGAGAACGCCCGGCATGTTGGGTAATGAGGAGTATGTAATCACACCAATAACTTATGTAAGCGTCGATGAAAGTGTGGGGAATAATATCAATATATGACACCCAAATAGGAACCAAATGCCAGGAATAGTTCACTGAGTGAAACCCCCACAATTTTTGTCCCTCACCTTCAATAAACGATATCATTCAGAAATCACCGGGTGGTAGGTTCTTACTACATTAAGAATTTGAGGGTGAAATATTATGCTGGGGACTTGGTATATCAGTGTTGGGCCCATTTTTGTTAGATCTTATAGGACATTTAAATGTCCTTGACATATTTATGGTAAGTGCTTCAAATTGGGTATATGTATGATTTTACATAATATGTAATGGGTTGAATCAGGAATGTTTAACTTCAAGATATATACGTATTTACATGTATGTCATTATAACATGTAGTATTATGCTATTAATTAGTATTATGGTGTAAATACATATATGTAATATGCGAAAAATACTGTATATGCTATAAGGCAGAGAATAGTGTTAACGTAAGAATCCTAGCTTTGGGAGTTAGGGGTAGGAGTTAGAATCTCCTTTTTCTGAGCAGTAGGGAGGAATTTAACCTCCGACGTCCGGTTTACAAGACCGGCGCTCTTACGCTGAGCTACTAGTGCAAGTTCAGTCAAGTATTTTATTTTCTACTCATCCTGCTAGGGGTGTAAGAACTAAGAATAGGAGGAAGTAGAGGACAGAGGCGATTTGTCCGATGATAATAAAAGGGTGTTCGACTGGCATTCCTCCGATTCAAGTCAGGATTATAACGTCCGCAACGAGGGTTCAGAAAAGGAATTGGGTGATTGGGCGGAATGTCAAGCTTCGTTGTTTGGATGTGTGAAGGATAGGCACAACTATAAGTACGAGGATAGAGAATAGGAGTGCTAGGACTCCTCCAAGTTTATTAGGGATGGATCGGAGAATGGCGTAGGCAAATAAGAAGTATCATTCGGGTTTGATGTGTGGGGGAGTGACTAGGGGGTTAGCGGGGGTGAAATTGTCGGGATCACCGAGTAAGTTTGGGGAGAATAAAGCTAGGGAGGCTAGGGCGGTGAGGAGTGCTGCAAAGCCTAGGAGATCCTTGTATGAAAAGTAGGGGTGGAATGAAATTTTATCTGCGTCTGAATTTAGGCCTGTGGGGTTGTTTGATCCGGTTTCGTGGAGGAAAAGGACGTGAAGAATAAATACAGCGGCAATAATAAATGGGAGGAGGAAGTGGAATGCGAAGAATCGGGTCAGAGTGGCATTGTCTACGGAGAAGCCGCCTCAGATTCATTGAACTAGGGTGTTTCCTACGTAGGGGACAGCGGAGAGAAGGTTGGTAATAACTGTTGCCCCTCAGAATGACATTTGTCCTCAAGGAAGGACATAGCCTACAAAGGCAGTTCCTATAAGTAGGAGCAGAAGTACTACCCCAGTGTTTCAGGTTTCTTTATAAAGGTAAGAGCCATAATATAGGCCGCGACCAATGTGAAGATAAATACAGATAAAGAAAAATGATGCACCGTTGGCGTGTATGTTACGGATAAGTCATCCATAGTTTACATCTCGGCAAATATGTGCTACGGATGTAAAGGCGGTGGCGATATCAGAGGTGTAATGTATGGCGAGGAAGAGACCTGTTAGGATTTGTGTTGCTAGGCAGAGCGCAAGAAGGGAACCGAAATTTCATCATGCTGAGATGTTGGAGGGGGCAGGGAGATCAATTAGTGAGTCGTTTACAATTTTTAGGAGGGGGTGAGTTTTACGGAGATTAGCCATTAGGGTTCTTGTAGTTGAATAACAACGGTGGTTTTTCAAGCCATTAGTCCTGGTTAAAGTCCTGGCAGGAATTATGACTTTTATTATATATTTAGTTCTATTTTCATTTGTTCTTGGTTTAGTTGCAGTTGCTTCTAATCCTTCTCCTTACTTTGCAGCGCTTGGGTTAGTAGTGGTTGCTGGGATGGGGTGTGGTGTGTTGATTGGGCATGGGGGTCCTTTTTTATCTCTTGTGCTGTTCTTAATTTATTTGGGGGGTATGTTAGTTGTATTTGCGTACTCAGCAGCTTTGGCTGCTGAGCCATACCCTGAGACATGAGGGAGCCGGCCTGTCACTATATACATAGTAGCATATGTGCTGGCCGTTGCTGTAGTTTCAGGGCTATTTTGGGGAGGGTGGTATGAGTCTTCTTGGGGGTCGGTAGATGAGTTAGGGGAGTTTTCTGTATTTCGTGGGGATATGGCTGGGGTTGCTTTAATATACTCTCTAGGGGGTTGAATATTAATTATTAGTGCTTGAGTTCTCTTGTTAACTTTATTTGTGGTGCTAGAGCTAACTCGAGGGTTAAGTCGGGGAGCTTTACGGGCTGTTTAAGAGAGGATGAAGAGTAAGGCGAGGGTAAGGGTTAGGAAGAAGATAGAGAGATAGGTTTTTACTATGCCTTGTTGGATGTTGCTTGCTGTAGAGATAAGAGGGAGGTTTGTTGAGGTAATGGTTTTAGGGCCTACTTTTTCTAGTCATGTTTGGTCGACTAGTTGGCTGGCGATAAATTGGCCTAGTACTAGGTTGAGTTTAGGGGTAAGGCGATGGATTACTGCGGGGAAGAAGCCTAGTATATTGGAGAAGTGGTGAGTGGGAAGGGTTGGTGTGGGGGAGTATTGTTTGTTTGTGAGAGAGGCTAGTTCTAGAGCAATAAGGACTCCCAGGATTGTTACTGCTAGGGCGGCTAGTTTTAGTAGGGGAGGTATAGTTATAATGGGTGTTTTGAGTGGGAGGATGTTAGATGTAATTAGGAGGCCGGCAATAATGCTTCCTCAGGCTAGCCGTTTGATGGGATTAATTACTGCGGGATTGTTTTCATTAATAGGAGAGAGCGCATTAAACCGGGGGTAGCCTATTACTACAAAGAAGACGATTCGTATGCTGTAGATAGCGGTAAATGAGGTTGCTAGAAGTGTAAGGATAAGGGCTCAGGCGTTAAGATGGGATGTGTTGAGTGCTTCAATAATGGCATCTTTAGAGAAGAAGCCTGCGAGGAATGGAGTGCCGGTGAGGGCGAGGCTGCCAATGGTAAGGCAAGAAGATGTAAATGGGGTGAGGTTATGTATTCCTCCCATTTTTCGGATATCTTGCTCGTCATTTAAACTATGAATAATGGAGCCGGAGCAGAGGAATAACATAGCTTTAAAAAAGGCGTGGGTGCAAATGTGGAGGAAGGCAAGTTGCGGTTGATTAAGGCCAATGGTAACTATCATTAGGCCTAGTTGGCTGGATGTAGAGAAAGCAACGATTTTTTTGATGTCATTTTGGGTGAGGGCACAGGTGGCGGTGAAGAAAGTTGTAAGGGCTCCTAAGCAGAGGCAGGCGGTGAGAGCGGTTTGGTTGTTTTCTATAAGGGGGCTCATGCGGACAAGGAGGAAGATACCTGCAACAACTATAGTGCTGGAGTGCAGTAGGGCAGAGACCGGTGTAGGGCCCTCTATGGCAGAGGGCAATCACGGGTGAAGTCCAAATTGAGCTGATTTACCAGTTGCAGCAATAATCAGTCCTAAGAGGGGGCAGGTGAGGTCAAGATCTTTGGCCGTGGCAAATATTTGTTGTATTTCTCATGAATTAAGGTTTGTGGCTATTCATGCTATGGCGAAGATCAGCCCGATATCTCCAACTCGGTTGTAGAGAACAGCCTGTAGGGCTGCAGTATTAGCATCTGCCCGGCCGTATCATCAGCCGATAAGTAAGAAAGATATAATCCCAACGCCTTCTCAGCCGATAAAGATTTGGAATATATTGTTTGCGGTGACTAAGATAATTATAGCGATAAGGAAGATTAACAGGTATTTAAAGAAGCGGTTTATGTACGGGTCAGAGTGCATATACCAGGATGCAAATTCTAGAATTGATCATGTTACGTAGAGGGCAATTGGGGTAAAGATGATGGAGTAGTGGTCGAATTTAAGGCTAATATTAATATCAAAGGTTAGGGTGTTTATTCAGTTTCAGTTGGTAATAATTGTCTCTAATCCTTGGTTTAGGTAGATGAAGAGGGGGAGAAGACTGACGAAGAAGGCAAGTTTTACTGCTGTTTTTACTTGTAAAAGTGCTCAGTCAGGGTGCTGGGGCCGGGGGTTTAGGGTGGTGAGGATTGGGTAGGCTAAAAGTGTAAAAATAATGATTAGGCTGGATGTTATTATAAGCGAGGTAGGGTGCATAGCTACTACTTGGATTTGCACCAAGAGTCTTTGGTTCCTAAGACCAACGGATCAGCTGTTATCCTTTAGGAGCGGCTCGAGTGAGCCTTGGGGTTCAACCAAGGTGACGAAGATTAGCAGTCTTTGTTGCTAGCGAGCCTCTCTCGGTGGATGAGAGGGGTTTAACCTCCAGTTTCTAGAATCACAATCTAGCGTTTTCGTTTAAACTACATTCACAAGCGGTTCATCCTCAGATTAGCTCTGGTTTAAGAATTAGGAGGATTAAAGGGAGGAGGTGAAGAAGAATAAGAAGGTGTTCTCGAGAGTGGGATGGGTCAAGGGCAATAATATGTCCAGGGAGGGGCCCTCGTTGGGTTATTAAGAACATATAGAGGGAGTAGCCAGCTGTAATAAGGGTCCCGGTTCCAGTTAGGGCTAATGTCCATCAGGATCAGTTGAATAAAGATGTAATGATCATTAGCTCGCCTATGAGGTTTGGTAAAGGGGGAAGGGCAAGGTTAGCCAAGCTTGCAATAAATCATCAGGTTGCTATTAAGGGCAGGACTATTTGTAGGCCGCGAGCAAGCACTATTGTTCGGCTGTGTGTTCGTTCATAATTGGTGTTTGCTAAGCAGAAAAGGGCAGAGGATGTGAGGCCGTGGGCGATTATAAGGATGAGAGCACCTGTAAAGCCTCAGGGTGTTTGGATGAGGATTCCTCCTGCAACTAGGCCCATGTGGCTTACAGATGAGTAGGCAATAAGCGATTTTAAGTCTGTTTGGCGTAGACAGATTGAGCCAGTTATAATTACACCTCAGAGGGCAAAGATGATAAAGGGGTAGCTGAGTTCTTTAGTTAGGGGCTCTAGTATGGTTATTATTCGTATCATGCCGTAGCCTCCAAGTTTTAAGAGTACTGCTGCAAGAACTATTGAGCCGGCAATTGGGGCCTCGACGTGGGCTTTAGGGAGTCAAAGGTGGACGCCGTAAAGAGGTATTTTTACTAGGAAAGCTAGGAGGCAGCCTGCTCATCAGAGTTTGTCTGCGTAGGTGGCAAGGGGAATAGGGTTGGAGTATTGGAGTGTGAGTAGTGAGAGTGAGCCTGTATTATTTTGTAGAAGAAGAAGAGCAACAAGGAGGGGAAGGGAGCCTGCTAAGGTGTAGAAAAGGAAGTAAGTTCCTGCATTAAGCCGTTCGGTTTGGTTGCCTCAGCGTGTGATGATAATTAGAGTGGGGATTAGAGTGGCTTCAAACATGACGTAAAATATAATAATTTCTGTTGCCCCGAAGGCTAGGATAAGGAAGAATTGAAGGGAGGTTAGGAGTGTAATATACATGCGTTGGCGGTTGATTGGTTCTGAGGATGTGTGGTTTTGGCTGGCAAGAATTATAAGGGGGAGGAGCCAGCAGGTAAGGACCAGGAGGGGGGTGGATAGGGCGTCGGTTGCTATGTAGTTGTTAAGGCAAGATCAGCCTGTTTCGGAGAGGTTTTTTAATCAGGAAAGGCTGGCTAGGGCAATGATAAAGCTATGGGCTAAGGTGGTGGGTCAAAGCCATTTAGCAGGGGTGAGTCAGGTTGTTGGGACGAGCATAAGAGTGGGAATTAGGATTTTTAGCATTGTAGGAGGTTTAGGCTTTGCAGGCGGTCTGTCCCGTGTGTTCGAGCAGTAGCAACTAAGAGGGCGAGGCCTGCGCTTGCTTCACATGCTGAGAAGGCTAATAGAAGTATAGGGGAGGCTGAGAAGCTAGTGGAGTCTAGTTGAAGAGTCCAGAGGGAGAGGGCAACGAAGAGGGATAGTATTATACCTTCTAGACAGAGTAGGGCGGAGAGGAGGTGGTAGCGGTGGAAGGCTAATCCTGCTAGTCCTAGTATAAATGTTGATGAGAAGGCGAAGTGAACGGGGGTCATGTAGGTGATTGCGGACTTTAACCACAAGCTTTTGAGCCGAAATCAAGTGTTTTGATTAAACTAATAACCTATTCGGCCCATTCTAGGCCTCCTTGAATTCATTCATAGATTAAGCCTAAAGTAAGAAGGGCTAGAACTAGGGAGGCTCAGAGGAATGTCACGACTGGTGTGTCTAGTTGATCTCCTCATGGGAGGGGTAGGAGAAGTGCAATTTCTAGGTCAAATAGCAGAAAGAGAATGGCGACTAGAAAAAATCGGAGGGAGAAAGGGAGACGGGCTGAGCCCAGCGGGTCAAAGCCGCATTCGTAAGGTGAGAGTTTTTCGTGATCTGGGCTTATCTGGGGAAGTCAGAAGGAGACGATAGCAAGAATAATTGAGAGAAGAGTTGCGATTGCAATAACAGTAGTAATTAAATTCATTATCTTTCCTTGGACTTTAACCAAGACCGGGTGATTGGAAGTCACTTATACTTTTTGATACTAGAAAGATTATGAGCCTCATCAATAAATTGAGACGTACAGGAAGAGTCAAACGACATCTACGAAATGTCAGTATCAGGCGGCTGCTTCGAAGCCAAAGTGGTGGTCTGATGTAAAGTGGTGGCGGACTTGGCGTAAAAAGCAGACAGCTAAGAAGGTAGAGCCGATAATGACGTGTAGGCCGTGGAAGCCAGTTGCGACGAAGAAGGTGGAGCCGTAGACTCCGTCTGCGATTGTGAATGGGGCTTCATAGTATTCTATGGCCTGGAGACATGTGAAGTAGCCCCCTAGAAGAATGGTTAGGGCTAGGGATTGGATTGCTTGTTTTCGTTTTCCTTCTATAATGCTGTGGTGGGCTCATGTTACTGTAACACCGGAGGCAAGAAGAACGGCTGTGTTAAGGAGAGGAACTTCAAATGGGTCTAAAGCAGTAATTCCTGTAGGGGGTCAGCACCCGCCTAGTTCGGGGGTGGGGGCTAGGCTGGAGTGGTAAAATGCCCAGAAGAAGCCTAGGAAGAAGAGTACTTCGGAAGTAATAAAAAGGATTATTCCGTATCGGAGACCTTTTTGTACAGGAGGCGTATGGTGTCCTTGGAAGGTACCTTCTCGTACAACATCTCGTCATCACTGGGCTGTTGTAAGGGTGACGAGAATGAGGCCGAGTGTTATTAGAAGGGTGGAGTGGAAGTGGAATCAGATTGCTAAGCCTGAAGTTATTAGTAGGGCACCGATGGCGCCTGTAAGGGGTCAAGGGCTAGGGTCAACTATATGATAGGGATGTGCTTGATGGGCCATTAGACGTTTTCTTGTAGGTAGAGGCTTAGAAGGAGAACAAAGACATATGCTTGAATCATGGCTACTGCTACTTCAAGTAGTGTAAGGAGGAACAGAAGGATAGCTGTTAGGATTGCTACTGTTGGTATCAGGGGGAGAAGGACGAATGCAGCTGTGGCAATAAGTTGAATTAGTAAATGCCCGGCTGTAAGGTTGGCCGTGAGTCGGACACCTAGGGCCAGAGGGCGAATAAATAGGCTGATTGTTTCGATAATAATAAGAACGGGGATTAGAGGGGTTGGCGTCCCTTCTGGAAGGAGGTGGCCAAGGGCGTGGGTGGGTTGATTTCGTATCCCAATAATAACTGTAGCAAGTCATAGGGGAACTGCTAGACCCATATTTAAGGAAAGTTGTGTAGTGGGTGTAAAAGTATAGGGGAGAAGTCCTAACATGTTAAGAGAGATTAAGAAAATTATTAAAGAAGTAAATAGTGTAGCTCATTTGTGTCCTCCTGGATTTAAAGGCAGAAGAAGCTGTTGTGTAAAACGGTTAATGAATCAGCCTTGAAGAGTTAAGAGTCGGTTGTTGAGTCATCGTGCTGAGGGGGTTGGGTAAAGGATTCAGGGGAGAGTAAGAGCGAGCGCAATTAGTGGGATTCCTAGATAGACAGGAGATATAAATTGATCAAAGAAGCTTATTGCCATGGTCAGTTTCAAGGTTCTGTTTTAGGTTTTTCTGTGCTTTGGGGAGTAGGCTCGTTTGGGAAGGTGTGAGCCATTACTTTTGGGGGGATGACAGTGAGGAAAATTAATCAAGAAAAGGTTAAGATTGCGAATCAGGGCGCGGGATTAAGCTGGGGCATGTCGCTGAGGGTGGGTGGTAGTCACCAATCTTTAGCTTAAAAGGCTAACGCTTTATACCGATTTAGCTTCTTAGCGAGGCGTCTTCAATTATTGAGGAAGTTCAGTTTTCAAAGTGTTCTAGGGGAACAGCTTCAACTACAATGGGTATAAAGCTATGGTTTGCTCCGCAAATTTCAGAGCATTGACCGTAGTAGACCCCGGGGCGGTTAACGATAAAGGTTGTTTGGTTTAGTCGTCCAGGAACTGCGTCAACTTTTACTCCGAGAGCGGGGACAGCTCATGAGTGAAGGACGTCTTCGGCAGAGATTAGGACTCGGATGGGTGAGTCAACTGGGATTACTATTCGGTGGTCTGCTTCTAAAAGTCGGAATTGGCCGGGGGTCAGGTCTTGTGTGGGGACTATATAAGAGTCGAAGCCGAGGTCTTCGTAGTCGGTGTACTCATAGCTTCAGTATCATTGGTGGCCCATGGCTTTAATGGTTAAGTGAGGGTCATTAATTTCGTCCATAAGATAAAGAATTCGGAGCGAAGGGAGGGCAATGAGGATTAAAATAATAGCTGGGAGAATTGTTCAAATAATTTCAATTTCTTGAGAGTCTAAAATTAATTTGTCTGTGAATTTAGCGGTTACTATAGCAACAATAATGTAAAGTACTAGCGTACTAATCAAGAAGACGATTATTAAAGCGTGGTCGTGAAAATGAAGGAGCTCTTCTATTAAGGGTGAAGCTGCGTCTTGAAATCCAAGTTGGGAGGGATGTGCCATTAAATTCAAGACACGCGGGGGTTTAACCCACAATTTTGCCTTGACAAGGCAGTGTAATGGCATTTTACTAGTGTCTTATGAAGAAAGTGACAGAGCGGTTATGTGGTTGGCTTGAAACCAATTGATGGGGGTTCAACTCCTCCCTTTCTCGTTAGTTTGAGCGAATTTGGACGAAAGCTGGCTCTTCAAATGTGTGATAAGGGGGTGGGCAGCCATGAAGTCACTCTACGTTTGTTGCTGTGAGTTCTACTGAGAGAACTTCACGTTTTGCGGCAAATGCTTCCCAAATAATAAAGAGGAACATAATTACTGCTACAAGAGAAACTAGAGACCCGATTGAAGAGATTGTATTTCATAAAGTATATGCGTCGGGGTAGTCTGAGTACCGTCGGGGCATGCCAGCAAGTCCTAGGAAGTGCTGTGGGAAGAAGGTTAGGTTTACTCCTACAAATATTACTCCGAAGTGAATTTTTGTTCATGTGTCGTGTAGGGTGTACCCTGTAAAAAGAGGGAATCAGTGAACAAAACCGGCAACAATAGCAAAGACGGCCCCCATTGAGAGGACATAGTGGAAGTGGGCTACTACGTAATATGTGTCGTGAAGGACGATGTCTAGGGAAGAATTTGCTAAAACAATGCCTGTTAGTCCGCCTACAGTAAAAAGGAAGATAAACCCGAGGGCTCATAGTATGGGGGTTTCTCATTTAATGCTGCCTCCATGGAGAGTAGCTAGTCAGCTGAAGACTTTTACCCCGGTTGGGATGGCAATAATTATAGTAGCGGATGTGAAGTATGCACGAGTGTCTACATCTATTCCTACGGTAAACATATGATGAGCTCAGACAATAAAACCTAATAGGCCGATTGCCATTATAGCTCAAACTATCCCCATATACCCGAAAGGTTCTTTTTTACCAGCGTAGTAGGCAACAATATGAGAGATTATTCCAAAGCCTGGGAGGATTAAAATGTATACTTCAGGGTGCCCGAAGAATCAGAATAAGTGCTGGTAAAGAATGGGGTCTCCACCTCCTGCGGGGTCAAAGAAGGCAGTGTTTAGGTTTCGGTCTGTTAGGAGTATTGTAATTCCAGCGGCTAGGACTGGCAGGGATAAAAGGAGAAGGACAGCTGTAATTAGCACGGCTCAAACAAACAGGGGGATTTGGTATATTGACACTGCAGGAGGCTTCATGTTGATAATGGTGGTAATAAAGTTAATTGCTCCTAGAATCGATGAGACCCCTGCTAAGTGAAGGGAAAAGATTGTTAAATCAACGGATGCTCCGGCGTGAGCAAGGTTTCCAGCTAGTGGTGGGTAAACTGTTCAACCAGTTCCGGCCCCAGCTTCAACCCCCGAAGAGGCTAAAAGTAGCAGGAAAGAAGGTGGAAGAAGTCAAAAGCTCATATTGTTCATTCGGGGGAATGCTATGTCAGGGGCTCCAATCATTAGTGGAATTAGTCAATTTCCGAAGCCTCCAATCATGATTGGTATTACTATAAAGAAAATTATTACAAAGGCGTGGGCCGTAACAATAACATTATAAATTTGGTCGTCTCCTAAAAGGGCGCCAGGTTGGCTTAGTTCTGCTCGAATAAGCAGGCTTAAAGCTGTGCCTACTATTCCGGCTCAAGCACCAAATACTAGATAGAGGGTGCCGATGTCTTTGTGATTGGTCGAGAAAAATCAGCGTGTGATTGCCACAGGTAGGATGGCTGAGTTTTAAGCGGTGGATTGTAGCCCCATAGACAGAGGTTCGAATCCTCTTCTTACCAAGCCCTGAGGTGTTTTACATATAAGATTGCAAATCTTAAGATGCAGGCTAATTACCTGCCGGGGCTTTCCCCCGCCTATTATGTTTGTGTTAGGCGGGGGAAAGTAGATAGATGCTCGCTGGATTGGGCGCTTAGCTGTTAACTAAGATTTTGCAGGATCGAGGCCTGCCTGTCTAGGAAGGCTTTAGCTTAATTAAAGTGCCTGTTTTGCATGCAGGTGATGTGGGTTAGTATCCCGCAAGTCTTATCAGGGACTGGGAGATTTTCACTCCCGCTTAGAGCTTTGAAGGCTCTTGGTCTGGTACTATCCTAAGTCTCTAGGGGGTAAGTAAGGCTGTGATAGCAGGGGTAAGGGGAAGAAGGAGAATAGTAGCAGAAGTTGAGATGGCTAGTGGGAGGTTAAGTTGAGGGGTATGGAAGCGTCAGGGGGCTGTTCCTATTAGGTTGTTTGGAAATATTGTTAGGGTTATTGCGTAGGAGAGGCGAAGGTAGAAGTATAGGCTTAGTAAGGCGGTTAGTGCGGCCATGGTGGCTAGTACTGGAAGATCTTGTTTAGTGAGCTCTTGAAGAATAAGTCATTTTGGCATAAAACCAGTTAATGGGGGGAGGCCTCCTAGGGAGAGTAAAATCAGGGGGGCCAGGGAGGTAATAACCGGTGTTTTAGCTCAGGAGACTGCCAGGGAGTTGACGTTTGTCGCTTTGTTTATTTTGAATACAAGGAATGTTGAAAAGGTTATAATGAAGTAGGTAAGGAGGGTTAATAAAGTAAGAGAGGGGGAGAATTGGATAATCAAGGTTATTCATCCTAAGTGGGCGATGGAGGAGTATGCGAGGATTTTTCGTAGTTGTGTTTGGTTTAGCCCCCCTCAGCCTCCAATAAGGGTGGAGGAAAGGCCAAGGATAATTAAGAGGGTTGGATTATTAGGTTGAAGTTGGAGGAATAGGGCGAAGGGAGCAAGTTTTTGTCATGTAGAGAGAATCAGGCCGGTGGTTAGGTCCAGGCCTTGGAGAACTTCGGGGAGTCATGAGTGTATTGGGGCGAGCCCAATTTTAAGGGCTAGGGCGAGGGTAATTATTGTGGTGGGAAGTGGGTGTGACATTTGTAGGATGTCTCATTGGCCTGTAAGTCAAGCGTTGGTTGTGCTAGCAAAGAGAAGCACGGCGGCAGCTGTAGCTTGGGTAAGAAAGTATTTTGTGGTGGCTTCAACTGCTCGGGGGTGGTGGTGTTGGGCTATTAAAGGAATAATGGCAAGGGTGTTAATTTCTAGGCCTATTCAGGCAAGGAGTCAGTGTGAGCTTGCGAATGTAATTGTGGTCCCTAGGCCTAAACCAAACAACAGGACAGCTAGAATGTAAGGGTTCATTAGCAGAGGAAGGATTTTAACCTACATGTTTGGGGTATGGGCCCAAGAGCTTAATTTAGCTGACCCTGCTAGGAAGTGGTGTAGTGGAAGCACTAAGAGTTTTGATCTCTTCAGGTAGGGTTCAAATCCCTTCTTTCTAAGGAGTTGGGGGGACTTTAACCCCCATAATTCACTCTATCAAAGTGGCCCTTTACTTCAGGCACAGCTCCTGGGGCTATAGTTGAGGGGGAAGACCTGCGAATGCAATAGGGAGCGCTAGGTGTCAGATGACAAGTGCGAGGGTAAGAGGTAGGAAGTTTTTTCAGATAAGGTGCATGAGCTGGTCGTATCGGAATCGAGGGTAAGATGCTCGAACTCAAAGGAAAACGATTGATAGGAGGGCTGCTTTGGTTATTAGGTTTACGGCTGTGAGTTCGGGCAATGTTGGAATATGGGAGGCTCCTAGAAATAGTGTGGCGGAGAGCGTATTTATTAGAAGGATGTTAGCGTACTCGGCTAAGAAGAATAGGGCAAAGGGACCTCCTGCATATTCTACGTTAAAGCCGGAGACAAGTTCTGATTCTCCTTCGGTTAGGTCAAAGGGGGCTCGATTAGTTTCTGCTAAGGTGGAGATGTATCATATAGCGGCGAGGGGCCATGCGGGTAAAACAAGTCAGATGCCTTCCTGTGCCGTATTAAAGGTTTGGAGGGTGAAGCCTCCTGTGAAGATAATAATGTTTAGGAGGATGAGTCCTAGGCTAACTTCGTAGGAGATGGTTTGAGCTACGGCCCGCAGGGCACCTACTAGGGCGTATTTTGAATTTGAGGCTCAACCTGAGCCTAGAATTGAGTACACGGCGAGGCTTGAGAGGGCTAGGATAAATAGGATTCCAAGGTTGAGGTCGGCTACGGGGTAGGGGAGAGGCATAGGGGCCCAGAGTGTGAGGGCGAGTGTTAATGCAAGTATAGGGGCTAGGAGAAATAGGACTGGGGAGGAGGTGGATGGTCGGACTGGTTCTTTGATGAAAAGTTTTACTCCGTCAGCGATAGGCTGTAGAAGTCCGTAAGGTCCAACCACGTTGGGGCCCTTACGTAATTGTATATAGCCTAGAACTTTTCGTTCGATTAGGGTGAGAAATGCAACGGCTAGAAGGACGGGAACGATAAAGGCTAGGGGGTTGAGTAGGTGAGTAATTAGTGCTGTAATCATAGTTAGGGAGAGGACTTGAACCTCTGTTAAAAGGGCTTAGGCCTTTTGCAATTACCGGGCTCTGCCACTCTAACATGCCGTTCTCTTAGGCACGGGGGGTGCACCCTTTTGCCTAGTTTAGATGGTTTCATTAGGTAAGGGGGAGGCGTGCCTAAGGTATGGGCCTCTTCTTTTCGGTCCTTTCGTACTAGAAAAGATTGCTTCATAGATAGAAACTGACCTGGATTACTCCGGTCTGAACTCAGATCACGTAGGACTTTAATCGTTGAACAAACGAACCCTTAATAGCGGCTGCACCATTAGGATGTCCTGATCCAACATCGAGGTCGTAAACCCCCTTGTCGATATGGGCTCTAAAAGGGGATTGCGCTGTTATCCCTAGGGTAACTTGGTCCGTTGATCGGCAGAAGCCGGATCATATAGGGTCAGAAGTTCTGTTAGCTAGAGTTGTAACTCTTGCTTGTGGGAGGAGGGGGAAGATAGTGGGTTGTCCTCCTATTCCGCATGGGGGTTTTGTGCTTCCCCATGGTCGCCCCAACCGAAGACATTAGGACAGGAAGCCATTAAGTTTGGGCTGTTGTGTTCAGGGTGTTTAACATGGGCTGTCTTGGTGTCTAAAGCTCCATAGGGTCTTCTCGTCTTATGTAAATATCCCCGCTTCTGCACGGGGAGATCAATTTCATTGACTGGAGAGAGGAGACAGTTAAGCCCTCGTTATGCCATTCATACAGGTCTTCATTTAAAAGACAAGTGATTACGCTACCTTTGCACGGTCAAAATACCGCGGCCGTTGAACCATATTGTCACTGGGCAGGCGGGACCTCTTATTCTTTGGTTTTGCAAGAGGCGATGTTTTTGGTAAACAGGCGAGGCTTGGAATTTGTTTGCCGAGTTCCTTCTCTTTCTTTTAGTCTTTCCTAGTAGGCACACCAGTGTGGGATTAACGGTAATTTTAGGACGATTTTCTAGTGTAATTTGTGCGTTTGTCCAGTTCCCTCTTTGTTTGGGGCCGTTATTATTCGGTGGTTGGTCCGTTCCGACTTACACATGTGCTAGGAGAGAGGGTATGCTCTCTTATTACTCATTTTAGCAGGGTCGCCCCCATGGGTGCATGGGGAGGCCCGGTAATATTAGGGGATTAAGATTAGGATATCAGGATATAGGGAGGTTGGGGGACGTTTGAGCTTTAACGCTTTCTGTTGGGATGGCTGCTTTTAGGCCCACCAAAACGTTTTGCCTTGAAAATTATGATCTTTATCCTCCTAGAAAAGTTGTGTCTTTATTCAAAGGGGCTGTACCCCCTTTGACTAACTCTTACAGTTTCTTTTTATCGTTCGGTATTTAGTATTAGTATGAAAGGAGAAGCTATAAGGCTGAACTTCTATCCAGTTCCCGGGCAACCAGCTATAACTGGGTTCGATAGGTCTGTCACCCCTACTCGAAGCTCTTCCCACTCTTTTGCCACAGAGACGGGTTTGCCCTATAAATAGGCTGTCTTGGAGTAGCTCACGCAGTTTCGGGGTTTCAAACTAAAGCTCTCTTTGCTTGAAGGTACTGGCTAAATCATGATGCAAAAGGTACGAGGGAAAATCTCTGCTTTTTTTAGCTTTACTGGTTTATTTCATTTCTCTTTCAGCTTTCCCTTGCGGTACTTGTTCTATTGCGCCCGAAGGTCCTTTTCTGTCGCCCATACTAGGGAGGAAAAATGTTTTGTTTGAATAAGTTTAGTGCTTTTGGGGTTATTCATGGTTACTTGTTAAGTTTAGTTGAGGGGGCTAGCTAATAGGCATCAGGGCGATCCGACTTGCACGGATGACTTCTCAGTGTAAGGGAGATGCTTTTCTAATTTAGCTACGCTCTGGTTTAACCAAGCGCACCTTCCGGTACGCTTACCATGTTACGACTTTCCTCTCCTTCGCGGTTGTTTAGGTTTAAGAAAATTTAGGTCCAGGTGCTTGGGGAGGGTGACGGGCGGTGTGTGCGCGCTTAAGAGCCGGTTTCAGCGGAACACTCTGTTTTCTGCTTACTGCTAAATCCTCCTTCAGCTGCATGTTTCAATGCGTCATTCGTGTTCGCTGGCAGACAGCGAATGTAGCCCATTTCTTCCCCTCCCATGCACTACACCTCGACCTGACGTTTTGGGCTATGCCAATTGTGCTTACTATTAGGCCTTCACAGGGTAAGCTGGCGACGGTGGTATATAGGCGGTATTAAACTAGAGAGGGTGAGGTTTAACGGGGGTTATCGGTTCTAGAACAGGCTCCTCTAGGTGGATGTTAAGCACCGCCAAGTCCTTTGGGTTTTAAACTAGTGTTCGTAATTCCCAGGCGGATGTTAAATGTGGTAAATAATCAATGTTTAAGGCTAAGCATAGTGGGGTATCTAATCCCAGTTTGTTTCTTAGCTTTCGTGGGTTCAGGTGATGTAAAGCCACTTTCGTAGTCGTGGTTCATGCCCTCGGAAGCGTATAACAGCTGTGAGGGTGTTCCGCTTTAGTTATGTATTTCCCTTAACCACTCTTTACGCCGTTGTCTGTCAACTTGAGCCTCTCGTATAACCGCGGTGGCTGGCACGAGTTTTACCGGCTCTCTTAGCTTTAACTAAGTCAAGTTTTCACTTATGGCTTAATATTTATCACTGCTGGATTCCCTTGGGGGTGTGGCTAAGCAAGGTGTCGTGGGCTAACGTATGTTGTGTGCCTGATACCGGCTCCTTGTGCTCAATAAGGGCACTAAGGGCATTCTCACAGGGGGGCGGATACTTGCATGTGTAAATCTAGCTAAAGCTGACAGTAAAGTCAGGACCAAACCTTTGTGCTTACGGGGCTTTCTAGGGCCCATCTTAACATCTTCAGTGTTACGCTTTAATTGAGCTACGTTAGC